GACGATAGCTCTGAAAAGATAAATTGCCTATCTTTTCTTTCATCTCGGGAGAAATACGATCGGGGGGAGCTAATTCAAAACCTTCCGGTAAAATAAGAACAGCCCCTACATTCAAACCCCCCTTTTTACCATTAGCAAGAACTTGTTTCAGTTGCATATCATAAGGAATTCGAACAACTGCTTCAAATACAGTATCAGGAAGTACCGCTTGCGGTACCTCAATATCCACGGGCTTATTAGCTAAATGACAATTGGCACATACAATACGCCCGGTCGCTTCTCGTGGATTTTCATAACCCTGCTGTGCAAAAACGGGATATGCATTTGAGATGGCCGTCCGAGTTATGATATATATCATGAGCGATACGGAAATAGATCGAGTAATCTGTTCCTTTATCCAAGAAAAAGTATTTCTAGTTTCCATGGTCCAATCCTTGATCCCAAAATTTCTACAATAGGTGGGGTAAGTCCCTAGTACAGTTCCCTATCCACGATTCTGCTAGTTACTGGAATAATTTTACTGGAATAATATAGAATGAATCCCGCAGATGGGCAAAAAGCATAAATTTTCAACGCTTTGTTTATGTACAACTACAAAGTAACAAACCTTCTAATTGGATTAGATTAATATGAGTGGATCTTTTATCAGTCATTCATTGAATGATAAATAACTACAAGTGACGGAGATACACGATTTAAATAACGGAAAATCCAATATTTAAAAACTGTATCAAGAATGACTGGAAAGGTGGAAACAAGACCCGATATAATTTGATCATTCTGAACAAATCCAAAATCTTTGTAGACAGAGCCAATCATTAATTCCCAACCGTGGGGTGAATGGAATCCGATACATAAATCGGTTAATAAAAGAATAGAAAAAGCTTTGACTGTGTCGCCTAGGTTATATAGGAATTCCTGGGCCCAAGAGTTAATAATAAGAAGTTCTTCATTACCCAAAATAGAATAACCGCTTAGAATAACAAAACAGATTATATTTATCGAGAAGTGAAAAATTGTATGGATACGATCCTCGTTGTGTATCTTGATTAATTGGATCGTTTCTTTTTGGATTCCTATACGAAGCTTGTGTAGACGTGTTTCCGAGTATTCTTTGATCATTTCGTCCAAAGCGAGGAGTTCCTCTAATTCTATGAATTTTTCTACAAAACCCCCTTCTTCAATATCATTCAAAAAAATTTCGGATTGCCCAGCATTCCACCAATTAGTAACCCAAGATTCCAGACTTTTTTTAAATGAGAGAGAAAGCCACCAAGGCAAAAATACTATAGATACAAGAGGAGTGAATGCTTTCTTTTTTGCCATTTTTTCATCTGTGAATTGTTAATCAACCCCCCTTATTCGTCCACTCTATGCGATCGAATGTTTCTTTCACGCACGAGTTCTATACAAGGTATGGAACCTATGAATCTATTTTATTTGTGATTTTGTGGTTAGTCTTTGAATCTCGAAAGACTAGAGAAATCGACTAATAATCAATCCATTTCGAATGAAGAAATACTAAAAAAATATTCTTTCCGGAAAGAATATTCCGGATATCTCAATTGGGCAAATTCGAAACAACTGTCTCCTTTCGATGAATGACCAAAAGAACCGCTTTAAGTAATGAATATTAGTCAAATTTTGAGACGAAAGAATCCCTTTTTTATCACAATATCCAATATTTCGAAAAAAGAAATTCACTGATTGCCCACAGCCAGGAATAGAATAATTGAGGGAAAAATATTCCGATGCTCAAAGTAGCAAAACAAGACAGAAATTGACTAGTTATCATTATTAAGAAATCTAATTGTTATTTTTGTGTTGGTCATTAAGGAACACAAAAGAAAGGAGAAAATCAAACGTCGATTGACAAAAAAAGAATTTCGTTTTGTGGTTGTTCCGCCTGCTTTGGCTCGAATGAACCTTCTGAGGAAACTTCACTTAGGTTATGTTATAGAAAAAATAGGATTCTTGCATTTTTCCCTCAAAGCACCCATTTCGGACCATTTTTCAAAATACTTCAATTGGTACACGCAAGAAATAGGCCAATTCAGCAGCTTTTTGTTCAATTTCTCGTGTAGTCAAATTCTCATCAGTACGAGTTAAGGGAATGGCCCCCTGGCCGCGAATGTCCATATAAAGGACACGACGGGCATAAATACCCTCTTTAACTTCTATTCTAATGGACTGAATATCTTTTATAAGGAATCGGAGGAATATGCGACGATTTTTTCCAGGAAATCCCCAACGAAAAATGCACACTATGCCTTCCTTTCTATCAAATCGATCATAACCGCTGCTTACATTCCAGGAAATTGTGCACCACAAATAGGAACTAATAAAGAGACCCGCGATTCCGTAGAAAGACATCACGATACCTTGTGGAAAAAAAATGATTTGCTGAGACGGAAAAAAAGATATCAAATTTCTACCAAGATAACTGGAAGTTCCAACCAATAAGAATCCTAATGAACCTAAAAAAAGGATAAAGGCCCAGCAGAAATTACTTATTTTTCGAGACTCCGTTATAAGTTCTATCCATATATGTTCTGATCGCCAACTCATACTTGATCCGATTGTATTTTATTGGAATTGAGAGAATACCACAAATTAATTTGACTTTACCTTTTTTGTTTCCGAAGTAACTCTCATCAACTAGCACTAGTTTGATGTGAACCTTTAGGAGTAATTCATCAAATTGCTTAGATCTAATTTTAACTAACTAAACTAAAATAATAACATACCCTTCATACGATCCCACTATACATATAAATCCGAGGACTTTTTATTTCAGCCATCCAGCGATCCTGGTCGATTTGAAAACAGCTAGAATTCATTTACCCATATATTATTTTATGTTTCTTTTCTGCAGGTATAAGAGTCCTTTCCTTTATGTTCGGCAGAAATCACATGTTATATCATATTCCACTAAATAGATATCCGTGTTAGTTATGATACAAGTCTAAGTTTTGAAAAAAAAAAAATAGAACAAATGGTGTCCATCGGGTCTAAACAATCTTGTTTTTTTGAACATGAAGAGATAAAGAAGCCATTGCAATTGCCGGAAATACTAGGCCTACTAAAGGCACAAAAATAGAGGGAAGGTCGAAACTTGTCATAGAATGGGTACCTCGATTTATTGTTTGTACCTGTTATTATTATTTCTAAATAAAGATATCTTAATAATAATTATAATTAATAATTTTCATTATTATGACTTTAATTATTAATTAAATTCTTAGTATAGATCTAAGTATCTATATATCTATGAGGATATAGAATAAGTGCAAGGAATGTAGAGCTAAATAAATGAACTTATTCATCTTTCTACATATGATAATCAACTTTTCTTTTTTTTTTATTTCTTTGTCGTTTATTCTTACTAAGGAAAGAGTTTCTTACAGATTATCGAAAGATTCTAACGAATGCGAACCGGGAGGTGTTTTTAGCTAAACGGGATTTTCGGGAAATAGAGAAAAATACAAAACTTTCTATTTTTTAGATGTGAATTATATACGTAATATGAGAAGAAGAAATTCGTTTTGTTTGCCTAATTTCACGAAAGCAAGAATTCGCTCTTTTTTTTGATAGAGACTTCTTGATTAGTAATCAGAAATATAGGTAAAAAGGGGTTATCCGCGGCTTTTTCTTTTTTCTACAATTAGATCTTATGTCACCAAAGAAAATTCCTATTTCCTTGAATTCCGAATAAATTAACTACTCGTTTGCTACAAATAATTGAACTTAGTGCTCTATTTGATTTTGATTGAATTTTTATTCAAAGGAAAGAAAGCGTGGAGCTTAAATAACTCACTCAGAACGCTTTTTAAAAGATTACGTGGTACGATTAGGTCGAATAATCCCTTCTGGAATAAATATTCAGCCGCTTGCGAACCTTCGGGTACTGTTTTATTCAATGTTTGTTCAATTACTCTTTTACCCGCAAATGCAATGTAAGCATTGGGTTCGGCAATAATGATATCCCCCAACATACCAAAACTAGCCGTCACCCCACCAGTAGTGGGAGATGTAAGGATTGATACATAAAATAATTTTTTATTTGATTGATAATCATATAAAGCAGACGATATTTTAGCCATTTGCATCAAGCTCAAACTTCCTTCTTGCATGCGCGCCCCCCCCGAAGCACACACTATAATAAGAGGTAGAAATCTATTGGTAGCGTACTCAATCAAACGGGTGATTTTTTCCCCGACTGCGGATCCCATACTACCCCCCATAAACTGAAAATCCATAACCCCAACTGCTACGGGAATGCCGTTTAGTTGGCCTATGCCTGTTTGAACAGCCTCGGTTAATCCTGTCTTTCTTTGATAAGAATCAATACGATCTTTATAAGGTTCCTCCTCCGAATGAAATTCAATGGGATCTAGAGAAACCATGTCTTCGTCCATAGGATGCCAAGTACCCGGATCGATCGAAAGTTCTATTCTATCTGAACTACTCATTTTCAAATGATATCCACATTGCTCACAAATATTCATTTTTGATTTCAAAAATTTCTTATAATTTAACCCATAACAATTTTCGCATTGAACCCACAAATGCCTATATTTTTGAGTTACATCGATATCATTAGAACTTTCTCTTATAGTTAAATCACCACCTTGCGCAGGGGTTCCTATACTCGAACCCTCCCCTTCACCATTATTTCTACTTTCACCATAAATGGACCTATAAATGTAATGATCACTGTAATTATCACTATCACTTACCGGGGAAGTATCGATACAGATTTGAGACTGAAGATAACTGTCAATGCAACTATTAATATGACTATTCCAACTATATTGAGTATCGTACATGTAACGATTATAGTAGGTATCTTCACTCGTAGATCCAGTATGCAGATAACTAGAATTCCGATAACTATAAAAAGAATTTTTTAGTTCACTCAGAAAAGAATGATTGTTGTCAATCTCAAAAATTTGATTTTCAATATCAAAATATATGGAATAACTGTCTCCATTACTATC